TATCTTTATCTTAACCTTAGGTTAATTTACTTCGCCGAAAGGGAGCAAAATGGGTCGAACCCTTATTCTTATTCGTTTTTATTTTCTTTTTTAGGTTTAAGTCTGACGAGAATAATATTCTACAACTAGCAATTCATTTATTTTCAAGCCGACCCATTTATTATCTATTATTTGATTGACTAATCCTTTATATTGGAATGGTTGAAGAGTCAAATGGTTTGGCAATTCCTGAGGAGGGGATGAGTCGAGAGAATTTTGAATTAGAGCTCGAGATTTTTGTTCATCCCTCGCCGCAATAGTATCTCGGGGTTTGCAGCGATAACTTGGTATATCTACTATACGACCGTTGACTAAAATATGTCTATGGTTAACTAATTGGCGAGCTCCCGGAATAGTCGGAGCCATACCCAACCGAAAAAGGATGTTATCCAGGCGCATTTCAAGTAATTGTAGTAAAACCTGACCTGTTGACCCCTTTGCCTTTCCGGCGATACGAACGTATTTAAGTAATTGTCGTTCTGTAAGACCATAATGAAAACGCAATTTTTGTTTTTCTTCTAGGCGAATACGATATTGAGATTTTTTCCCGGAACGTGATTGGTTTCTAAGATCACTTCCAGCTCTGGGCCTTTTATTAGTTAGCCCTGGTAAAGCCCCCAGGCGACGTATTTTTTTTAAACGAGGACCTCGGTAACGCGACATAAAGACTCCTTCTTCTTATTTCTATTTAATTATTAATTCTTATTGATGAAATTTCATTTTACAGAATAAACCTAAACTAAAAATGAACTAAATTCTAAATAAAGATAAAGCCAAATTTACTGAAGTATTAAGAAGAATGAGATGAGTTAGATAAATATAAAGATCTTTCTATTCTATATATAGCAAAAGAAAAGGACTCTTTTCGTGAGATAGTTGGATATTCCTATAACATAATAACATAATAAATCAATGGCTTTTGCGAAAAGAGGAAGACACTTTCTTTTTTTTTTTTTTTTTTTTCAATATTCTTTGATTGCAAAGATGCATTATCAATCATGTAAAACATCGAATAAAACAAATAAGAGAAAAGCCTACTATCGGAATCGAACCGATGACCATCGCATTACAAATGCGATGCTCTAACCTCTGAGCTAAGCAGGCTCACATAACATAAATTCAACATGCATAGGAATTCAACAAACTCTTAGAATCTTTGCTATTAACTATTTGAATTCTTGGCTCTTCCATCCATATAATTAGAATATATTAAAGAATATAATATAGAATAAATAGAATAAAAAATAACTGTTTATTATTATATTATAGTAAATATTATAGAACATAACGATTAATTTAGCGATATAGAATTTTTTTTATCACGATTAAAGATTCTAAAAAAAAAAAAATCGATCGTTCAAGTATTCGAAAATTCAGGGTAAAATCAGTGGAAGAGAGACAGATATATAGGGTATGTATCCACCTATATTGAATTGCGGATACAGAAATGATAAAATCGTTTTTGATTGGAGCGAATATAAGCCTCCTATAGAAGATGAAAGAAGATAGACAAGAAATCAAAGACAAAGCTTTTTCGAGACAGGAATCAGCATCTATCTAATGAATTAATCTATCTAATGAATTAAACGGTTCCGAGAAAGAAAAAAGGGAACGAGATCGCAATGAGATTTTCATCTCAAAAAGGGGATATGGCGAAATTGGTAGACGCTACGGACTTAATTGGATTGAGCCTTGGTATGGAAACTTACTAAGTGATAACTTTCAAATTCAGAGAAACCCTGGAATTAAAAAAATGGGCAATCCTGAGCCAAATCACGTTTTCCGAAAACAAACAAAGGTTCAGAAAGCGAAAATAAAAAAAGGATAGGTGCAGAGACTCGATGGAAGCTGTTCTAACGAATGGAGTTGATTGTCTTAGATTGGTAGAGGAATCCTTCTATCGAAACTTCAGAAAAGATGAAGGATAAACCTGTATACATAGAAGAATTCATGTGAATCGATTCCATATTGAAGAAAGAATCAAATATTCATTGATCAAAGCATTCACGCATAATCTGATAGATCTTTTGAAGAACTTATAAATCGGACGAGAATAAAGATAGAGTCCCGTTCTACATGTCAATACCGGCAACAATGAAATTTATAGTAAGAGGAAAATCCGTCGATTTAAAAAATCATGAGGGTTCAAGTCCCTCTATCCCCAATTTGACTCCCTAATTCTTTATTGTATCCTTTTTCTACTTTTTGCGTTAGAAGTTGAAAAGTACTTATCTTTCTCATTCACGACTCTTTATACAAATGGATCCGAGCGGAAATGTATCACATGTAACATGTGGCATATATTATACATGTACAAATGAACATCTTTGATCAAGGAATCCCGAATGATTCACGATCGATCTTTTTTGAAACCTACAAAGTTGTTCTTTTAACAAATTATAGGACCTGGACGAGGCTTTGGAATACCCATTCTTTTGGAATACCCATTCTATTGACATAG